AATTTCTATATGCCTATTATGTATCTGCACCCCTTGGGATCGATAAACCTTTTGAACCTTATTAACCAAAGAGATACGACTTTGCACTATAGTTAGCTCAGCACCAATCAGGAATGCCCAAGGAATTCCAAGAATTCTTGTTATACATTTGTTCCAAGTCTCAATCCTCTTTTCGAGATTCATCGATATTGAATCAATCGAACGCACTTCTAACACCTGTTCCACTTTTGGAAGACCTTGCGTTATATCACCAGATCTTGATTTTTCATATATAAATGTAACTAATGTATCTCCTTCGTAAAGGATTTCCCCATAATGTCCATGAACAGTTGCTCCTGGAGTAGCCAAATAAGGCTTAGCTGATCGTATTACCACAGAGTCAACTTGAAGAATTAGAACTTGACCCGATTTTAAATGCGGTCCTTTTTTGGCTATACATACATTTTCACAAAGAAACTGCCCAAGACTAACGATTGTAGATGTCTCTTCACAACAATTGTAATGCAGAAAATACCAATTCAAATTGAATGGATTCAAAATGATGTTACTGCAGGAATAGGGATTATAAATTTTACCTTTTTCATCCAGTAAATAATATTTAAGTATTTGAAAAATCTGTTTTAAATTGTCAAGTTGCAAATAGTTAGTTACCAAGATTTGATTATGGGTTATTAAATCGGAAAAGAAATCAAAATTATAAATTGGAAAGCCTGTTCCTAAGGGGCCCAACGGATTCCTAATTGGAATTAGGGGGTCCTCTTTGATTGATTCTTTTATCACATTGGGAGATTTTACATCGTTGAATGGGCCTGTTCGAGAACAATTGGATGATGACAAAATTATCAAAGATTGAGATTCCTTATTTCGATTCAATAACGTATGAATAGTTCCTTGATTTGGATTAAGGGATTCTTGAATCCTTGCCTTGGAATAGGAATAAATGGAAGAAAACGGATTGACATTAGCGCGATCTGATCCATTCTCAGAGATTAATCCTGAACCCGACAGATCATTTCTTTTTCCGGTATACAAAATAGGTGACTTCGCTAAGTCGATTCTTAGAAAATCTCTAATTAAACCATTTGTCCTTATTTCAACAAAGGAAGCACAGGCCTTTTCGATCTTTTTGTCTTGGTCCCAATTCAACACTAAACAAGTCCGAACTAATTGAATACTTGTGTCCCAAATTTCAAGAATTGGGTCGTAATAAAGGATATAGTTGACAACTCGAAGTTGTAGATTATCACTTTCTTGCAAGAGATCCGGTGGGAAAAGTCTTCCTAAATTTATACCATCCGTTTTTTTATATGGGACTACAGGTTGAACCAAAACAAAATATTTTTTTTCATACCTGGAAAGTTTCATTCGTTGGATATAGAGCCAATTTTTCAATTTTTTGTATTCTTTGGAATTTTGTTTTCCCCCTCCTGGTGGTATCAATCGGAATGCCTTGTTTGTCTTTCCAGGAAAATGGATATCTCCAGAAAAGATTATTAGTTTAATTTTTTCTGCTTTTTTCTTCACTCGGACCAATCCACCTACCCGACTTCTTCTATTTAAAGTGATTTGTGTATCTATCCCAATAATACTATTGTGCCGTACCATTATGGAACAAGATTCGGCCAAAATGTGGACTTCCACGGGAATAAAAAAAAACGGATTGACTTCCTTTTGGTATTTTGGCCAAAATACCTTGACTCCTCGATACTCAATCAACTCCTCTTCATTAACGATTGAATTCAGTTCTCTAGTCTCATATTTAGTAAGTCCCGAGCTCTTTCTTATATATCGAGGATCGTCCAAATAAGCAAGAATACTATTTCTACGGAGAATACCATTTCGGGGGATTTCAATTGAGATACCTGAAGAAGGTATTAATTGGTTCTCGCCCTCTTGAATCGATTCGAGTGGGATGATGACTCTATTTCTTCGCCTCTTTGCCAATAAATCCGAATTCCCCTCGAGAACGGCCGGATTTCTGAGATTACAACGACCGGTACATGTCATTCGATTAAGTTCTGAATAATCAGGAATCCTATCTCCTTTTTGATTTTTACCAGAAAAATACGAACTAAAAAATTTGTGTCTCACTTGATTATTAGTTACTGAGGGGTTAGAAATATATCTTCGCTTAACAGAAAGAGAATAAGCGTTCATTTGATCTTGATCCTTGTGGATCGAACAGGGGCCTGGACTGGATCTCCAGGGCTCCCCTAATAATATCCATAAATGACTTGTTTTTGGTAAGAGATGAATATTACCATATGTAAATTCAGGTGCATGGTACACATCGGTATTCCAGTGCATTTCGCCTTCTGAGTCAGAATAAATATGTTTTCGAACCTTCTCTTTCAAATTCAAAGTGGATGTTCTCGCGCGAATCTCAGCAATGACTTGTTCTGATTCTACATATTGATCGTTTTGAACTAAAAGAAAACTTTTGGGCGGAATACACACATTGTGTATAATATCTTCACTTTCAATAGTTACATACAAGTCTCTAGAACATAGAAAAGCAGGATGTCCATGACGTGTACGTGTCGGATGAACCAAATCCTCATTGAATTTTATTTTTCCATTAGAAGGGGCTCGGACATGTTCTGCAGTACCCCCTGTGAATACTCCGCCGGTATGAAAAGTTCTTAATGTTAATTGAGTACCTGGTTCTCCAATAGATTGACCTGCAATAATACCTACAGCTTCTCCCAATTCAACCAGGTCGTCGTGAGCTGGGCTTCGGCCATAGCATAGTTGACAAATCCAAGATGTACTCCTACAAGTAAAGGGGGTTCGAATAGAGATTGGTTGTGCTCTAAAAGTTATGAATCTATTAACAAGTCCAACCCCAATATCTTGATTTCTAGTAGCAATGCATCGCGAACCTATATATATATGATCCGCTAATACACGCCCAATTAATGTTTGGATAAAAATCCTGTCGGTCATCATTCCATTTCGAGGACTTACAGAAATACCTCGGACGGTGCCACAATCTGTTCGACGTACAACAATGTGTTGAACTACTTCAACAAGTCTGCGCGTGAGGTATCCTGCATCTGATGTTCGGATAGCGGTATCCACAACTCCTTTACGGGCTCCGTAGCAAGAAATAATATATTCTGTTAAAGAGAGTCCTTCGCGTAAATTGCTTTGAATGGGTAAATCAATCATTTGACCTTGGGGATCCGACATTAATCCTCTCATACCTACTAATTGATGTACCTGAGATGCATTTCCTCTGGCTCCCGAAAAAGACATTATATGGACTGGATTAAAAGGATCGGTCATCCGAAAATTAGGATTCATTTCTTGTCGCAAATATTCACTTGTGGCATACCAGATCTCGATCGATTGACGTAATTTTTCTACCGCGTGTACATTCCCATAATGATGGTGTTTTTCCAAAATAAAACTTTGTTGTTCAGCGTCTTGAACTAGCCATCTTTTAGAAGGTATTGTTAAAAGATCATCAATTCCTAATGAAATGGATGCGGCGGTAGCTTGTCGGAAACCCAGAGTCTTTACTTGATCCAGGATATGTGATGTATATCCTATTCCATAGTGATCAATAAATCGACTAATAAGTCGTTTCATGGCAGTTCCGTCTATCACTTTATTGTGAAAGACCTGAGTGGGCCGTTCTGCCATCAGTACCTCCATATTGCGCTGAGTAGAATTTGACAATGGGTTTGAGTCAGTGATTGGACAACTTCCTTTTCTAGATCTTGATTCACGTAGAAATTCCGCAATTTTATAGTCCTAGTTAACCCGGCGAGACTCGAATTCCCGCTGGTAGCATAGAATTACAACAGCCCTGCCAAAACCCCTGTATGGCTTCTTCTATTTCTCGATAAAGAGAAATATGCCCAAGAGTGGTTCGAATATATATATAAAGAATTTCTTTTTTTATACTTCTTACTATTAGATAGTGTCCATAAATCTCATAATAGGTCCCCAAAGATTCATAGTGAATTTCAATGGGAGTTTCTCTTGCAGCAATAACGCGTTGATCTAGTCGCCACCGCAGCCACAAAGGACTACCTAAATTGATTCGTTTTTGCCGAAAAGCTCCAATTGCATCATAGGCGTTACAAAAAAACGGTTCTTTTTTTTTTGTATACTTATAGTTATTATCTTCATTTTGATAGTTTCTACCATTACACGGATTATACCTATTTACACAAATACCCCGACGATTTCCACTCGTTAAGACATAGAGTCCACTAAGCATATCTTGAGTTGGTGCAGAAATGGGATCTCCAATAGTTGGAGACAAAAGATTCATATGAGAAAACATAAGTAAACGTGCCTCTGCTTGAGCCTCCAAAGATAAAGGCACATGAACAGCCATTTGATCCCCGTCAAAGTCCGCATTGAAGCCCTTACAAACTAATGGGTGTAAACAAATAGCGCGCCCTTCTACTAAAATGGGGAGGAATGCCTGTATGCCTAATCTATGCAGAGTAGGCGCTCTATTCAGCAATACAGGATGGTCATCCAGAATTTCTTGAAGTATTTCCCATACAATTGGTTTTTTTTTACGAATTTGACTCTTAGCAACTCCGATGTTCGAAGCAAGATGTTTTCTAATTAGGTCACGAATTACAAATGCCTGGAAAAGTTCTATTGCTATTTCGCGAGGCAATCCACATCGATGTAATGAAAGTGAAGGGCCCACGACAATCACTGACCGCCCTGAATAATCGACGCGTTTACCAAGCAGAGTCTCGCGAACTCTTCCTTCTTTGCCTTCAATTACATCTGAAAGCGACTTGTAAACTCTATTATGATCATCCCTCATTGGTTGTCCGCAGATTCCATTATCAAGAAGTGCATCCACTGCTTCTTGTAACAATTTTTCCTGAGATATTATTAATTCTTCTGGCGTAGCTATACTTGTTGTTAATAGATCTGTAAGAGTATTATTCCGATAGATAATTCTTCTATAGATTTCATTAATATCCGAGGTCACCAGTTTATCCTCATCTATATGATAAATT